TAGGCCTTTATATGTTTGATTGAGAGGGTGCTAATGACAGTGGAATCGGTGCTAAATGTTATAAAATTTAGCGAAAAGTTTATTAATGTATACTTTAATTATAAAAGTGGTGCCAATGACAGTGTAGTCGGTGCCAAATGCTATAAAATTGGCAAAAAAGTTCATTAATGTATACAAAAAGATTGGCGCTGATTTGAGACTTCCTGGTTTAGGGGTTTGACAGGAATATAAGGATCCTTCAGCGTAGGGGGGTAGGGGGGTTTACCGCGCAGAAGCCGGGGGTATCTTAGAGATATATGAAGTGAAATATTAACCTTATGCACTTGATATCCAAGTATGTGATTCTTTATAGAATATCATTTCACCATGATACATGGGTTCTCTGGAATTCAAGATCTAGTTCGACCTTGTTAGACTTCTTTGCTTGCACTTGTATATGCAAGCTGAAAGGAAAAAAAAAAAAAAGAGAACGTTATGCATATAAAAGAACGCCCGGCTTGGTGGGTAACGGGCAATAAGATTGACACCATTAACCAGATGCTTTACATTCGGCTTTCAGGGGGTGGTTTCTTAAGGATAGCCCTTGATATAGGAACCAAATGCCAGGAATAATTCACGAGATGCGACCTAATACGATATCTGTCCCTGACCATCAATAAGAGTATGCCTACTGATATATCGTTGGTCGGTTCTTACTACATTAAGCAGGACTGATGCTGAAAGTTGGTGGGTAAAGACGGAGCCCGTGTTAGCTGGAGTTTTATTGATATAACAATTACTCGGGTTAAGACAACTTAGTTGGTTATTATCACGTGTTTTGCTTTATGTAAACCTTGAGTTAGTGCTGATGTATGAGGGGTTAAATTCACTAATGTTGATAATACATATGATGTACTACTCACATGCTATATTATATATATGGGTAAATACATAATATGTAATATTATACATAGATGTAGTATAACATTGGGTTAGCAAGGTACAACATTTGTTATTGTACATAGCTGAAAAGTCAGAGGATAGTTTAATTTAGAATTTTAGCTTTGGGAGTTAAGGGTGGGAGTTAAAATCTCCTTTCTCTGAGCACTAGGGAGGGTTTTAACCTCCGACCTCCGGTTTACAAGACCGGCGCTCTGGCGCTGAGCTACTAGGGCAGGTTCATTCAAGAGCTTTATTTTCAGCTCAGCCAGCCAAGGGGGCGAGAACTAGGAAGATAGTAAAGTAAATTACAGAGGCAACTTGACCGATGATGATAAATGGGTGTTCTACAGGTATCCCCCCAATTCAGGTGAGGATCAGTATGTCTGCTACTAGGGTTCAGAATAAGAATTGGGTTAGGGGGCGAAAGGTTAGTCCGCGTTGCTTAGAGGTATGGAGGATGGGAACGACTATAAGGACCAGGATCGAGAATAAGAGGGCGAGTACTCCGCCCAGCTTATTAGGAATAGAGCGAAGGATTGCGTAGGCGAATAGGAAGTATCATTCGGGCTTGATATGAGGTGGGGTGACTAGGGGGTTGGCAGGCGTAAAATTGTCCGGGTCTCCGAGGAGGTTGGGTGCGAACAGAGCTAATGATGTTAGGCCAAGTAGTATAGCTACGAATCCAAGGAGGTCTTTGTACGAGAAGTAGGGGTGGAATGAGATTTTATCGGCATCGGAGTTGATACCTGCTGGGTTATTAGAGCCGGTTTCATGTAAAAATAGAAGGTGGAGTACTGTGGCAGCTGCAATAACGAATGGGAATAGGAAGTGAAAGGCGAAAAATCGTGTTAGGGTGGCGTTGTCGACAGAAAATCCGCCTCAAATTCATTGTACAAGGGCGCCTCCAACGTATGGGACAGCGGAGAGAAGGTTTGTAATTACAGTGGCTCCTCAGAAGGACATCTGTCCTCATGGAAGAACGTAGCCCACGAAGGCGGTTATTATAGTGAGAAGTAGCAGTACGACCCCGATATTTCAGGTTTCTTTATATAGGTAGGAACCATAGTAGAGTCCTCGGGCGATATGCATATAAATACAGATAAAGAAGAAAGATGCTCCGTTAGCGTGAATGTTCCGGATGAGTCAGCCGTAGCTAACGTCTCGGCAAATGTGGCAAACAGAGGAAAAGGCTGTTGAGACATCGGAGGTATAGTGTATGGCTAGGAAGAGCCCGGTAAGAATTTGGGTGGCTAGACACAAGCCTAAGAGTGAGCCAAAGTTTCATCAAACTGAGATGTTAGATGGTGCTGGGAGATCGACTAGTGCGTCATTAGCAATTTTTAGGAGGGGGTGAGTTTTTCGGAGGTTGGCCATTAGGTTCTTGTAGTTGAATAACAACGGTGGTTTTTCAAGTCATTAGTTTCGGTTAAAGTCCGAGCAGGAATTATGACTTATATCGTGTCTTTATTTCTTTTAGGGTTGGTTTTAGGGCTTGTGGCTGTTGCATCTAACCCTGCTCCCTACTTTGCTGCCTTGGGGTTGGTCGTAGCAGCAGGTGTGGGTTGTGGAGTTCTGGTGGGTCACGGGGGGTCTTTCTTGTCTTTGGTACTATTCTTAATTTATTTAGGGGGAATGCTTGTAGTGTTTGCTTATTCAGCGGCTTTGGCTGCTGAGCCTTTTCCGGAGTCTTGGGGGGATCGTTCGGTTTTAGGGTATGTAGTAGTGTACACGGCGGGGGTGGTGCTGGTGGCGGGTTGATTTTGAAGTGGGTGGTATGAAACTTCGTGGGTGGCGGTGGATGAGTTTAAGGAGTTTTCTGTCTTACGTGGTGATACAAGCGGGGTGGCTTTAATGTACTCTCAGGGGGGTGGGATATTAATTGTGTGTGCGTGAGTGCTTTTATTGACACTTTTTGTGGTATTGGAATTAACACGCGGGTTGAGTCGGGGGGCGCTTCGAGCAGTTTAGGTTAATGTGAGTAGAACAGCCAGGGTTGTTGAAAGGAAAAATAGTGTGAGGTATGTCTTAATTATGCCTTGTTGGATATTGCTTGTTGTTGTGACCATAGGCAGGTGAGTTGATACAGCTCCCTTTGGGCCGATTTTTTCAAATCACGTTTGGTCTACTATTTGGCTAGCAATGGTTTGTCCCAGGGCTAAGTTTAGTTTGGGGGCCAATCGGTGGATGATGGCTGGAAAGAACCCTAGCATGTTGGAGAAGTTGTGGGTAGCGAGATTGGGTGTAGTTTTAAATTGTTTATTAGTTAGGGAAGCAAGTTCTAATGCGATAAGAAGGCCTGAGATGGTAACTAGGAGGGCGGCGAGCTTCAATGGGAGGGGTATGGTTATGACGGGGGTTTTGGAGGGGAGGAAGTTGGAGGTGATTACAAGTCCTGCAATAATGCTTCCTCAGGCTAGCCGTTTGATGGGATTAATAACGGAGGGGTTGTTTTCATTAATAGGAGCTGTAGCTGTAAAGCGGGGGTGTCCTATCGAAACGAAGAAGACGACTCGGAGGCTATAAACGGCAGTGAAGGAGGTAGCTAGCAAGGTTAGAGTGAGGGCTCAGGCGTTAAGGTGAGAGGTATTTAAGGCTTCAATGATGGCGTCTTTGGAAAAGAAGCCCGCTAAGAATGGAGTGCCAGTAAGTGCTAGGCTCCCAATTGTAAGGCAGGAAGAAGTAAAAGGGGTGAGGTTATGTATGCCCCCTATTTTTCGAATATCTTGTTCATCGTTTAAGCTATGGATGATTGAGCCGGAGCATAGGAAGAGCATAGCTTTAAAGAATGCGTGGGTACAGATATGGAGGAAGGCTAGCTGGGGCTGGTTAAGTCCGATTGTGACTATTATTAGTCCTAGTTGACTGGATGTAGAGAATGCAACAATTTTTTTGATGTCATTTTGTGTTAAGGCACAAGTAGCGGTAAATAGTGTAGTTAGTGCTCCTAGACAGAGGCAGGTAGTTAGGGCTGTTTGGTTGTTTTCTATAAGGGGATGGAGTCGAATTAGTAGGAAAATACCCGCAACTACTATGGTGCTAGAGTGAAGTAGGGCAGATACCGGCGTAGGACCTTCTATCGCTGAGGGAAGTCACGGATGAAGTCCAAATTGTGCTGATTTGCCGGTGGCGGCTAGAATGAGGCCTATGAGTGGGAGTGTGAGGTCAAGTTCTTTTGAAGAGGCAAATATTTGTTGAATTTCTCAGGAGTTAAGGTTTGTTGCGAATCAGGCTATGCTTAAGATAAGTCCAATATCTCCGACTCGGTTATAAATCACAGCTTGTATGGCGGCTGTATTGGCGTCAGCTCGGCCGTATCATCACCCGATGAGGAGGAACGATATAATGCCAACTCCTTCTCAGCCAATAAATAATTGAAACATGTTGTTAGCGGTTACTAAGATAATTATGGCAATTAAGAAGAGGAGAAGGTACTTAAAGAATCGGTTCATATAGGGGTCGGCATGCATGTACCAGGATGCGAATTCGAGAATAGATCAAGTTACATACAGGGCAATTGGAGTAAAAATGACAGAGTAGTGGTCGAATTTAAAGCTAAGGTTGATGTCGAAAGTTGTAGTGTTTATTCATTGTCAGTTAGTGACAATTGTTTCGGTTCCTTGGTCTAGAAAAATAAAAAGAGGGAGTAGGCTCACTAAGAAAGCCATTTTGACAGCAGTCTTTACGTGAGTGAGGGCTCAATTTTCTTGTTGTGGGGATGGATTAAGGGTAGTGATAAGAGGATAGAGGAGAAGTGCGAAGATTATTAAAAGGGTTGAGCTTAGGATGAGTGTGGTCGGGTGCATAGCTGCTACTTGGATTTGCACCAAGAGTTTTTGGTTCCTAAGACCAATGGATGCGCTGTTATCCTTTAGAAGCACGAGTGAACCTCGGAATTTAACCGAGGGGGTAGAAGATTAGCAGTCTCTAACATCAACAGATAACTCTCGGTGGATAAGAGGATTTTAACCTCTGTTTTTAGAATCACAATCTAATGTTTTGGTTAAAACTATATCTACAGAAACATCAGCCTCATATAAGTTCGGGTTTTAGGATTAGGAGGATGATGGGGATGAGATGTAAGGTGATAAGTAGGTGTTCACGGGTGTGAGTTGGTTCAAGAGCAATGATGTGGGAGGGTAAGGGGCCCCGTTGGGTTATTAAGAAAAGATAAAGGGAGTAGCTTGCTGTAATTAGTGTGCCTAGCCCTGTGAGAAGAAGGGTTCAATGCGATCAGTTGAATATTGAAGTAATAATTATTAGTTCTCCTATCAGGTTAGGCAGGGGAGGGAGGGCTAAATTGGCTAAGCTAGCTACAAATCATCAAGTGGTTATCAGGGGGAGAATTATTTGTATTCCTCGAGCTAGTAGTATGGTTCGGCTGTGTGTGCGTTCGTAGCTTGTGTTGGCTAAGCAGAATAGTGCCGAGGAGGCGAGACCGTGTGCGATCATGAGGATAATTGCACCAGTAAATCCTCAGGGTGTTTGAATTAAGATACCTCCTGCGACTAGGCCTATGTGGCCGACTGAAGAGTATGCGATTAGCGATTTTAGGTCTGTTTGACGTAGGCAGATGGAACCGGTTATAATGATGCCCCAGAGGGCTAAAACAATGAAGGGGTAGGCTAGTTCTTTGGTCAGGGGGTCTAGTATAACTATTATACGTATTATGCCGTATCCCCCAAGTTTAAGGAGGACAGCTGCCAGAATTATGGATCCTGCGATTGGGGCTTCTACATGGGCTTTTGGGAGTCAAAGGTGTACGCCGTACAATGGTATTTTAACAAGGAAGGCTAATAGGCAGGCAGCTCATCATAATTTATCGCCTCATGTTAAGAGGTGTAGAGGCTGTGTGTATTGCAGGGTAAATATAGATAGGGTTCCACTGTCATTTTGTAGAAGAAGTAGAGCTACGAGGAGGGGTAAGGAGCCAGCTAGGGTGTAGAATAAGAAGTAGGTGCCAGCATTGAGGCGTTCTGTCTGGTTTCCTCACCGGGTGATAATGATGAGAGTCGGGAGTAATGTAGCTTCAAATATAATGTAAAATATGATGATTTCTGTGGCCCCGAATGCTAAGATTAAAAATGTTTGGAGGGAGACCAAAAGGGAGATGTAGGTTCGTTGGCGATTTAAAGGCTCAGGGGAAATATGGTTTTGGCTAGCAAGGATCATTAGGGGAAGTAACCAGCAGGTTAATACTAGTAGAGGTGTTGATAGGGGGTCGGTTGCTAAATAAAGGTTGGAGGAGGACCATCCGGTTTCTGATGATCATTTAAATCAGGATAAACTTGCTAGGGCAATAACTAAACTCTGTGCAATTGATGTTGTTCAGAGCCATTTTGCGGGGCTGAGCCAAATTGTTGGGAAAAGCATGAGTGTTGGGATTAGGATTTTTAGCATTGAAGGAGGTTTAGGCTTTGGAGGCGGTCTGTGCCGTGTGTTCGTGCAGTTGCTACTAGTAGGGCTAGGCCCGCGCTGGCTTCACAAGCTGAAAATGCTAGTAGGAGTATAGGGGCTACTGAGTAGCCGGTTGCTTCTATTTGAAGGGCTCAGAGGGATAGGGCGATAAATAGAGATAGTATTATCCCTTCCAGGCATAGAAGGGCCGAGAGAAGATGGGTACGGTGGAATGCGAGTCCTATGAGCCCTAGGATAAAGGCTGAGGTAAAGCTGAAGTGTACTGGTGTCATAAGGCGGTCATGGACTTAAACCATGGTCTTTTGAGCCGAAATCAAGGGTCTTGTTTTGGACTAACTGCCTATTCGGCTCATTCTAGACCCCCTTGGGTTCATTCATAGATTAGGCCGAGGGTAAGGAGAGCAAGTACGGCAGCGGATCAGGCAAGTGTGAGGGCTGGGGTGGCGAGTTGATCCCCTCAGGGAAGGGGGAGTAGGAGGGCGATTTCTAGATCAAACAGGAGAAACAGGATGGCGATTAGAAAGAAGCGCAGGGAGAAGGGTAATCGGGCAGATCCCAGGGGGTCGAATCCGCATTCGTAGGGGGATAGTTTTTCTGCATCAGGTGTAATTTGTGGTAGTCAGAAAGAAACAGTGGCTAGTACTGCGGACAGTGTGATGGTGATGGCAATAATTGTTGTAATTAAGTTCATTATCTTTCCTTGGATTTTAACCAAGACCGGGTGATTGGAAGTCACTTATACGTGTTAATACTAGAAAGATTATGAGCCTCATCAATAAATAGAGACGTACAGGAATAGTCATACGACGTCTACAAAGTGTCAGTATCAGGCGGCAGCTTCAAAGCCAAAGTGATGTTCAGATGTAAAGTGATATTGGATTTGTCGTAAGAGGCAAATGGCTAAAAAGGTGGAGCCAATAATTACATGTAAGCCGTGGAATCCTGTGGCTACAAAGAAAGTAGAGCCGTACACGCCGTCAGCGATTGTAAATGGGGCTTCGTAGTATTCTATGCCTTGAAGGAAAGTAAAGTAGAATCCCAGTAAGATGGTGAGAGTAAGGGCTTGAATGGTTTGTTTTCGCTCACCTTCCATAATGCTGTGATGGGCTCATGTAACGGTTACACCAGAGGCTAGGAGGACTGCAGTATTAAGAAGCGGTACTTCAAAGGGGTCAAGAGTAATAATGCCTGTGGGGGGTCAGCAACCTCCTAATTCAGGTGAGGGGGCGAGACTAGAATGGTAGAAGGCTCAGAAAAAACCCAAGAAGAAGAATACTTCGGAGGTAATAAATAAGATTATACCATAGCGTAATCCCTTTTGGACCGGAGGTGTGTGGTGTCCCTGGAAGGTGCCTTCCCGGATGATGTCTCGTCACCACTGGTATATGGTGAGAAGTAATAAAATATTTCCTATGGTTAGTAGTGTGAGTGAGTGGAAGTGAAATCAGACTGCAGTGCCTGATGTAAGTAAGAGGGCAGCGATTGCGCCGGTTAGAGGTCAGGGGCTTGGGTCAACCATGTGGTATGCGTGTGCTTGGTGTGCCATTAGACGTTTTCTTGTAGGTAGAGGCTTAGGAGTAGGACAAATACGTAGGCTTGGATCATGGCAACGGCAATTTCAAGAAGGGTGAGCAGGAATAGGACGATAGAAGTTAGGATTGCTACTGTAGGCATTATGGGCAGGAGGACAAAGGCTGCTGTGGCGATTAGTTGGATAAGGAGGTGGCCTGCTGTGAGGTTAGCTGTAAGTCGTACACCAAGGGCGAGGGGGCGGATAAAAAGGCTAATTGTTTCGATAATAATGAGGACGGGGATTAGGGGAACGGGGGTTCCTTCAGGCAGGAGATGGCCGAGGGCGGCGGTGGGTTGGTTTCGCATGCCAATAATTACTGTGGCGAGTCATAGGGGTACTGCAAGGCCTATATTTAGGGAGAGTTGTGTGGTGGGAGTAAATGTATACGGTAGAAGTCCTAGTATATTTAGGGTGATTAGAAATAATATTAGGGAGGTTAGTAGAACTGCTCATTTATGGCCCCCCAAGTTGAGAGGTAGAAGAAGTTGCTGGGTAAATCGGTTGATAAATCATCCTTGGAGGGTGATAAGGCGGTTGTTTAGTCATCGGGTGGAGGGGGTTGGGAAAAGAATTCATGGAAGAGTTAGTGCTACAGCAATAAGTGGAATACCCAGGTATGTGGGGCTCATAAATTGGTCAAAGAAGCTTAGTGTCATGGTCAGTTTCAGGGTTCAGGTTTAGCTTTTTCAGTGCTTTGTGAAGTAGGCTCATTTGTGAAGGTGTGGCCGAGTACTTTGGGAGGAATAACAGTTAGGAAAACCAGTCATGAGAATACTAGAATAGCAAATCAGGGGGCGGGGTTGAGTTGGGGCATGTCACTAAGGGTGGTTGGGGGCCACCAATCTTTAGCTTAAAAGGCTAACGCTATCCCCGATTTAGCTTCTTAGTGAGGCATCTTCAAGTATTATAGTGGATCATTTCTCGAAGTGTTCTAGGGGCACTGCTTCGACAACGATGGGTATGAAGCTGTGGTTGGCCCCGCAAATTTCAGAACATTGTCCGTAGAATACCCCAGGTCGAGAGGCAATAAAGGCTGTTTGGTTTAATCGTCCTGGGACCGCGTCTATTTTTACACCTAAGGAAGGGACGGCTCAGGAGTGAAGGACGTCTTCAGCGGAGACGAGAACCCGGATTGGGGATTCTACAGGGACAACTATTCGATGGTCTGTTTCCAGAAGACGGAATTGACCGGGCACTAAATCTTGGGTGGGGACTATATAAGAGTCAAAGCCTAAGTCTTCGTAGTCGGTGTATTCATAGCTTCAATATCATTGGTGGCCCATTGCTTTAATAGTAAGATGTGGGTCATTAATTTCGTCTATAAGGTAAAGAATCCGAAGGGAGGGGAGGGCGATAAGAATAAGGATAATTGCCGGGAGGACGGTCCAAATGATTTCGATTTCTTGAGAATCAAGGATATATTTGTTAGTGAGTTTAGTAGAGACTATTGCTACAATGATATAAAGCACTAGTGTGCTGATAAGAAGAACAATTATAAGAGCATGGTCGTGGAAATGAAGGAGTTCTTCTATTACAGGGGAGGCCGCGTCTTGGAATCCTAGTTGTGAGGGATGTGCCATTCTAGCTAAGTGCTTAAGACACGCGGGGTTTTAACCCACAATTTTGCCTTGACAAGGCAGTGTAATAGACTAGTTTTACTAGTGTCTTATGGAAGAAAGTGGCAGAGTGGTTATGCGGTTGGCTTGAAACCAGCACATGGGGGTTCAATTCCTCCCTTTCTCGTTAACTTGCTTGTACTTGGACAAATGCTGGTTCTTCAAATGTGTGGTAGGGTGGAGGGCATCCGTGTAGCCATTCTACGTTCGTTGAAGTTAGTTCAATTGATGCTACTTCTCGTTTAGCAGCAAAGGCTTCTCAAAGAATAAACAGGAATATAATTACAGCAACTAGGGAGACAAGGGATCCGATTGAGGAGACAGTGTTTCAGAGTGTATAGGCGTCTGGGTAGTCGGAGTATCGTCGGGGCATCCCTGCAAGGCCCAGGAAATGCTGGGGGAAGAAGGTCAGATTTACGCCGATAAATATAATTCCGAAATGGATTTTGGTTCATGTGCTATGGAGGGTGTAGCCTGTAAATAGTGGGAACCAGTGTACGAAAGCGCCTATGATGGCAAAGACAGCTCCTATAGATAAGACATAGTGGAAGTGGGCGACTACATAGTAAGTATCGTGGAGAACGATGTCTAGTGAGGAGTTAGCAAGGACAATGCCCGTGAGCCCTCCTACTGTAAAGAGGAAAATAAATCCTAGGGCTCAAAGAAGTGGTGTTTCTCATTTGATTGAGCCACCATGTAGTGTGGCTAGTCAACTAAATACTTTTACCCCAGTTGGGATAGCGATAATTATGGTGGCAGATGTAAAGTAGGCACGAGTGTCTACATCTATCCCGACAGTGAACATATGGTGGGCTCAAACGATAAAGCCTAAGAGTCCGATGGCCATCATAGCTCAGACTATGCCCATATACCCGAAGGGTTCTTTTTTGCCAGAGTAGTACGCAACGATGTGCGAAATTATACCAAAGCCTGGGAGAATAAGAATATAGACTTCTGGGTGGCCAAAGAACCAAAAGAGGTGTTGGTATAAGATTGGATCTCCTCCGCCTGCCGGGTCAAAGAAAGTGGTATTAAGATTTCGGTCTGTGAGTAGCATAGTAATGCCTGCTGCTAAAACAGGGAGGGAGAGTAATAAGAGGACGGCGGTGACTAACACGGCCCAAACAAAAAGTGGAGTTTGATATTGGGAGATGGCTGGGGGTTTTATGTTAATAATGGTCGTAATAAAATTAATGGCCCCCAAAATTGAGGAAATACCAGCTAAATGGAGGGAGAAAATAGTTAAGTCAACGGAAGCTCCTGCATGGGCAAGATTGCCGGCTAGAGGGGGGTAGACTGTTCATCCTGTGCCAGCGCCGGCTTCAACTCCAGACGAGGCTAGGAGGAGAAGAAAGGACGGAGGGAGGAGCCAGAAGCTTATGTTGTTCATTCGGGGGAATGCTATGTCGGGGGCTCCAATTATGAGAGGGATTAATCAGTTTCCAAAGCCGCCGATCATAATTGGTATGACTATAAAGAAAATTATTACGAAGGCATGGGCTGTAACAATTACGTTATAAATCTGGTCATCCCCTAGGAGGGCGCCGGGTTGGCTGAGTTCTGCCCGAATCAAGAGACTTAGGGCGGTGCCGACTATTCCGGCTCAGGCACCAAATACTAAATAGAGGGTGCCAATGTCTTTGTGGTTGGTTGAGAAAAATCATCGTGTGATTGCCACAGGTAGGGTGGCTGAGAGTTTAAGCGGTGGATTGTAGCTCCATGGACAGAGGTTTAAGTCCTCTCCTTATCAAGCCCTGTGGTGTACCACACGTTAGATTGCAAATCTTAAGAAGTAGGCTAATAGCCTGCCGGGGCTTTCCCCCGCCTCGCCACCCCGGTGGCGGGGGAAAGTAGATGGATGCTCGCTGGATAGAGCGCTTAGCTGTTAACTAAGAGTTTGTAGGATCGAGGCCTTCCCACCTAGAAAGGCTTTAGCTTAATTAAAGTGTCTGGGTTGCATTCAGAAGATGTGGGATAAAGTCCTGCAGGTCTTAAACAAGGGCTGGGAGATTTTCACTCCCGCTTAGAGCTTTGAAGGCTCTTGGTCTTAGTGCTATCCTAAGCCCTTGTTACAAGGTTAGTATTGCGGTTACAGCCGGAGTGAGGGGAAGCAAGCCTAGGGCCAAGATAGTGATGATTGAAAGGGGGAGGGTAATGAAGGTGAAGTTGAGGCGTCAGGGGGCGGTGGCAGCTAGAGTGTTGGGGTAAATAGTGAGAGTTATGGCATAACAGAGACGTAGGTAAAAGTAAAGACTGAGGAGGGCTGTTATAGCAGCGAGTGTGGCGGATAGCGGGAGTTCTTGTTTTGTGAGTTCCTGTAAAATAAGCCATTTAGGTATAAAGCCTGAGAGGGGGGGGAGGCCCCCTAGGGACAGTAATACGAGAGCGGTCAGTGCGGCAAGAGTTGGGGACTTAGTTCATGAAGTCGCTAGTGTATTAATGGTGAGGGAGTTGTTGGTTTTTAGTGTGAGGAATGCTGAAGATGTTATGATAATGTAGAGGAAGAGACTGAGGAGTGTCAGGGAGGGTGCGTATTGTAGAATTAGTACTATTCATCCTAAGTGGGCGATTGAAGAATAAGCTAGAATTTTACGTAGTTGGGTTTGATTGAGCCCTCCTCAGCCCCCTACAAGTGTTGATAGGAGGCCTATCGCAATAAGTAGAGAAGAGTTGATAGTTGGGGCCACTTGAATTATAAGTGCGAAAGGTGCGAGTTTTTGTCAAGTTGAGAGGATTAGTCCTGTGGTGAGTTCAAGTCCCTGAAGGACTTCTGGTAGTCAGAAGTGAACGGGTGCTAGGCCAAGTTTAAGTGCGAGGGCTAGTATCGCCGTGGTGGTTGCTAGGGGGTGGGATAGCTGGTGAATTTCTCACTCTCCCACCAGTCAAGCGTTGGTAGTGCTGGCAAAGAGAATTATTGCTGCGGCTGTTGCTTGTGTCAAAAAATATTTGGTTGTGGCTTCAATTGCTCGGGGGTGGTGTTGTTGCGCTATGATTGGAATAATGGCGAGGGTGTTGATTTCTAGACCTATTCATGCAAGGAGTCAGTGGGAGCTAGCGAAGGTGAGGACTGTGCCTAGGCCTAGGCTAGAGAGTAAGATGGTAAGTACGTAGGGGTTCATTAGTGAGGGAAGGATTTTAACCAACATATTCGGGGTATGGGCCCGAAAGCTTAATTAGCTGACCTTACTAGAAAGTGGTGTAGTGGAAGCACCAAGAGTTTTGATCTCTTGAGGATGGGTTCGAGCCCCTTCTCTCTAGAATTGAGGGGACTTGAACCCCTATCAGCCACGCTATCAAGGTGGTCCTTAAGCATTCAGGCACAATTCCTTGGGGTTTAAAGTTGAGGGGGGAGGCCTGCTGTTGCGGTTGGAAGCGCTAGGTGCCATAGGACAAGAGCTAGTGTCAAAGGTAAGAAGTTTTTTCAAACTAAGTGTATGAGCTGGTCGTATCGAAATCGGGGGTAGGAGGCTCGTACTCATAAAAATACAACGGAAAGGAGGGCGGCTTTTGTTATTAGATTTACGGCTGTTAATTCTGGGAGGGCGGGGATGTGGGATGCGCCTAAGAATAAAATGGTCGAGAGTGTATTTATTAGAAGGATATTAGCGTATTCGGCTAGAAAGAAGAGGGCGAATGGCCCTCCGGCGTATTCTACATTAAACCCGGAGACTAACTCTGATTCTCCTTCTGTGAGGTCAAAGGGTGCGCGGTTTGTTTCAGCTAGAGTAGAAATATACCATATGGCGGCAAGGGGTCAGGCTGGTACGAGTAGTCAGATGCTTTCTTGGGCTACGTTAAAGGTTTGGAGTGTAAATCCTCCTGTAAAGATAATTACGCCGAGTAAGATTAGTCCTAGGCTGACTTCGTAGGAGATGGTTTGTGCTACTGCTCGTAGAGCTCCAATTAGAGCGTATTTGGAATTTGAAGCTCATCCTGAGCCTAAAATAGAATATACGGCTAGGCTGGAGAGTGCGAGGATAAATAGTACCCCTAGATTTAGGTCCGTAACAGGGTAGGGGATGGGTATAGGGGCTCATAGGGTTAGTGCGAGTGTGAGGGCAAGTATAGGTGTAGCGAGAAATAGGAAGGGGGAGGAGGTGGATGGTCGGACTGGTTCTTTAATAAATAGTTTTAGGCCGTCCGCGATAGGTTGAAGTAATCCGTATGGACCGACGATGTTTGGCCCTTTTCGAAGTTGTATATACCCAAGGACTTTTCGTTCGAGTAGGGTGAGGAAAGCAACTGCTAAAAGGATGGGGATGATGTATGCGAGTGGGTTAACAACGTGGGTAATTAGGGTGGTAATCATAGCTAAGGAGAGGGTTTGAACCTCTGAGAAAGAGGGCTTAGGCCTCTCGCAATTACCGGGCTCTGCCACCTTAGCGCGCCGTTCTTTTGGGCCATCTTGGTGTGCCCCCTTGGCTGTTTTAGTTGCCTTCATCAGGTGGGGGTGGGGCGTGCCTTAAGCATGGGCCCCTTCTTTCCGGTCCTTTCGTACTAGGAAACATCACTTCATAGATAGAAACTGACCTGGATTACTCCGGTCTGAACTCAGATCACGTAGGACTTTAATCGTTGAACAAACGAACCCTTAATAGCGGCTGCACCATTAGGATGTCCTGATCCAACATCGAGGTCGTAAACCCCCTCGTCGATAGGGACTCTGGGAGAGGATTGCGCTGTTATCCCTAGGGTAACTCGGTCCGTTGATCGGCGTTCGCCGGATCATTTTTGGTCAGAAATTCTGGTGCTTAGAGTTGTGGCTCTTGGTTGTGGGGGCAGTGCCCCCAGTCCACATGGGGGCTTTGTTTTCCCCCGCGGTCGCCCCAACCAAAGACATAGGGGCTAGGGGTCACTGTGTTTTTACTTGTTAATTCAAGGTTACTTGACGTGATCTGCCTGGTGTCTAAAGCTCCATAGGGTCTTCTCGTCTTATGTACTTATGTCCGCTTCTGCACGGGCAGATCAATTTCATTGACTTGGAAGAGGAGACAGCTAAGCCCTCGTGATGCCATTCATACAGGTCTTCATTTAAAAGACAAGTGATTGCGCTACCTTCGCACGGTCAAAATACCGCGGCCGTTAAACCCATAGTCACAGGGCAGGCGGGACCTCTTATGCTTTGATTTGCAAGAGGCGATGTTTTTGGTAAACAGGCGAGGCTTGTGTTTGCCGAGTTCCTTCTCTTCCTTTAGGTCTTTCCCTGTAAGCACTCCTGTGTGGGGTTAACGATTTATAGATGCAGGTTCTTCTTGGATGTTTATTCTGGCTTACAGTTCCCTCTTGGTTTGGGTTCGTTATTTGTCGGTGGTGGGTCCGGTCCGACTTACACATGTGCCGGGAGAGAGTTGTTCTCTCTTATTACTCATTCTAGCATAATCGCTTCCATGGGGGCATGGAACGGCTTAGTATGGTTAGGGGGGTAGGATTTCTTATCAGGATAAGAGGCTTATATCTGTCTGAGCTTTAACGCTTTCTACGCAGGTGGCTGCTCTTAGGCCCACTGTAACAGGTCGCCTTAGTAATTATGATCCTTAGCCGCCTGTTAAGGTTGTGTCCTTGTTCAAAGGAGCTGTACCTCCTTTGACTAACTCTCTTGGTTTCTTTGGGACAAGGTTAGTTTTACCTTGAGGTCCTAAGAAAGCCAGGAGGCTGAACTTCTATTCATTTCCTAAGCAACCAGCTATAACTAGGCTCGATAGGTTTATCACCTCTACTCGGGGCTCGTCCCACTCTTTTGCCACAGAGACGGGTTGGCCCTATAACAGGCTGTCCCGGAGTAGCTCGTCTAGTTTCGGGGGCCTGAACTAAAGTTCTCTTTGCTCAGGTTTGCTGGCTAAATCATGATGCAAAAGGTACGAGATTTAATCTCTGCTTTTCTAGGCTTAAATGGGTTGTTTCATTTCTCTTTCAGCTTTCCCTTGCGGTACTTTTTCTGTTGCTCGAATGTTTCCTTTTCCGTCGCCCGTACTAAGGTGGAAAAATGGTTTGTTGACTTAATTTTAAGTTTTATAGGGATATGTATGTTGTGGTGTTAGACCAAATGTGTTGGCTAGCTAGTCAGCTCAGGGTGACCCGATTTGCACGGATGTCTTCTCGGTGTAAGGGAGGTGCTTTCCTATTTTAGCTACACTCTGGTTATTCCAAGCGCACCTTCCGGTACACTTACCATGTTACGACTTGCCTCCCCTTTGTTCGGCTAACTTCTTAGTTAGAAGGATTAATTGAACTCGGGGAGAGTGACGGGCGGTGTGTGCGCGCCTCAGAGCCAGTTTCAAGAGAACTCTCTATTTTCTATTTACTGCTAAATCCACCTTTGGACGCTGGTTTCACAGCGTGGTTCGTAGTGCTCTAATTTAGAGAATGTAGCCCATTTCTTCCCACCCCATGCGCTACACCTCGACCTGACGTTTTGGGTTTTGCCCATTTTGCTTACTATAAGGCCTTCACAGGGTAAGCTGACGACGGTGGTATATAGGCGGGGGAAACAAGAGGTGGTGAGGTTGAACGGGGGTTATCGGTTCTAGAACAGGCTCCTCTAGGTGGGTCTGAGGCACCGCCAAGTCCTTTGGGTTTTAAGCTGGCGCTTGTAGTTCCCTGGCGGATGTCAGTTGTATGTTTTCATCAAAGTTTACGGCTAGGCATAGTGGGGTATCTAATCCCAGTTTGTGTCGTAGCTGTCGTGGGTTCAGGCATAGTTAAAGCTGCTTTCGCAGTAGATCTTCGTGCCCCCAGGTGCGTATGACGGCTGAGGGGGTGTTCGGCTTCATTGAATATTTTTCCGTAACCACTCTTTACGCCGGTAGTTATCAACTAGGGTCTCTCGTATAACCGCGGTGGCTGGCACGAGTTTTACCGGCCCTCTTAACCTTAACTAAGTCAAGCTTTCGCTTATGGCTTAATATTTATCACTGCTGAGTTTCCTTGGGGGTGTGGCTTAGCAAGGCGTTTTGGGCTGCCGGGGCGTGCCTGATGCCGGCTCCTCGTCCCCGGGCAGGGGATTAAGGGCATCCTCACAGGAATGCGGAGACTTGCATGTGTAAGTTCAGTTAGAGCTGATAGTAAAGTCAGGACCAAGCCTTTGTGCTCGCGGGACTTTCTAGGGTCCATCTTAACAGCTTCAGTGTTATGCTTTAGTTAAGCTACGCCAAC